CTGAAAATCTAGATGGAAATAAAGAAAATTCGAATTTAGAATTTTTCAAAATAAAAAAAAAAGAGGATCMTTAAAAAAATCAATACATAGGACAAATACAAGAACAGATAAGAAGAGATGCGACTTCCACCTATATATTTTGTTACTTCTCCTACAAAGAAACTTGTAATACCTACTCCATTTGTAATTCCATCAATGATTCGTTTATCAAAAAAATTTGTTTTTTTTGCTAATCTTCTTATACTTTCAATTAAAGATGTTTTAAAAAAAGCGTCTATGTAACCACGATTATATGACCAATTATATACAAAATTTATTAGTTTTTCCCAACGAATTCGTTTAGAATTCCATTTTTGAAATGAATTAAGTAAGGTTAAATTTAATAAAGATGAATAAAAAGGCTTATATAAATAGTATGCTATAAATATTCCAAAAAAAGCTATACTGACTGAAAAAATGGCATTTCTCAAAAATTCATACCAATCTACAAAATTTTGTGAATTTTTATGCAAAAGGTTTATTGACGGCGTGAATAATTTTGATAATATATCAAAGTCTATTCCTTCTTGATTGAAAGGAATTCCTATGGCTCCAATAAACAAAGTAAATAAAAGCAATACAAGCATAGGAAATAGAATAGTATTGTCTGATTCATGGGGATAATAGAAAGTTCTTGTATTAAGTCCAAAATTTTCAACAGTAATAAAAATTTGATTTCTTAAATTATTACTAATTTTATATGTTTTATTGCAAAAAAAAGAAGCTCTTTTCGTATTATTCATTGTTAATAATGGTACTAACTCAAAATTTCTATTAAGTTTTTTTTCTTCTTCTTTACCCCATAAAGAGAGTGAATATAAGGAGCTACTTTTTTTTCCACTGTAATTTACAAAATAAGTGTTTAAATGTCCTTCAAAAGTAAGTAAATAAATCCGAAACATATAAAATGCGGTTAATCCTGCTGTTGAACAAGCTATTATTGCAAAAATTGGCGAAAACAACAAACTATCATTAAGAATTTCATCTTTCGACCAAAAACAAGCAAGGGGGGGAATACCACAAAGAGAGAGTGTTCCTACTAAAAAGGCCGTTTTTGTAATCGGGACATGTTTTGTCAAACCACCCATAAGAATCATATTCTGACTTTTATCGGGAGAATATCCAACTATAGTTTCCATTGAATGAATAATGGATCCAGATCCTAAAAACAACAAAGCTTTCGAATAAGCATGAGTAATCAAATGAAATAAAGCAGATTGATAAGACCCCATACCTAGAGCTAACATCATATAACCCAGTTGAGACATTGTAGAATAGGCTAAACCTCTCTTAATGTCTTTTTGAGCAAGAGCTAAAGTGGCTCCTAAGAGTATTGTTATTATACCTATCAAAGATATTATATACATTATAGAAGGGATAACTATAAAAAGAGGAAGAAGACGAGCTACAAGAAAAATTCCCGCCGCTACCATAGTAGCAGCATGTATAAGAGCCGAAATGGGAGTAGGGCCCTCCATGGCATCAGGTAACCATACATGAAGAGGAAATTGTGCGGATTTAGCAATAGGACCTACAAATAATAGAAATGCACACAAAGTAAGGAATAAGAGATTTACTCTATTATTTAAAATTAAATTATTGAATATTTCGAACAAATCCTGAAATTCAAAACTGCCAGTTATCCAAAAAAGACCTAAAATTCCTAATAATAAACCAAAATCCCCTACACGATTAGTTACAAAAGCTTTTTGACAAGCATTCGCTGCAATAGGTCGTGTGAACCAAAAACCTATTAATAAATACGAACACATTCCAACTAATTCCCAAAAAAAATAAACTTGGATCAAATTAGAACTAGTAACTAATCCTAACATTGAAGTATTAAAAAAACCCATATAAGCAAAAAACCTCAGATATCCTTGATCATGAGACATATAATTGTCACTATAAATCAGAACCAAAATCCCAACAGTTGTAATTAATATTGACATAATAGAAGTAAGTGGATCGATAAAGTAACCGAACTCAAAAGAAAATTCATTATTTATGGTCCAAGACCATACATTTTGATGAATGCAACTTGGAAAAATTTGTTGAATAGATAGATAGAGTGAAAAGATCATAACTATACTTAACAAAAAAATACTAAGAAAAGTCCACATACGGCGAAGGTTTTTTGTTGCTGTCGGAAAAAGTAGAAGTCCAACTCCTAGTAAAATAGGTACTGGAAGTGGAATGAAAGGGATGATCCATGAATATTGATATGTATGTTCCATAAAATAAAAAATCCTTTTTATTTTATTCTTAAATTTATTATTTCTTATTCACTGGTTTGTATATATATATATTTTTTTTTTTTTCAAAAGGGACAATAAAAAAACACGCGATTTCAAACCTAAATAGAAATTTTTTCGAATTAGTATAATCCTTCATAAATCTTTGAAAAGAAATATATATTCAAATAAAAAAATTAGAAGTGATTAAATAATATTACTAAGTTACTGTCAAAAAATTGATTTGTCTTTTTTTTATTACTACTAAATAAAATTGTGATTTGATGCAGATACAGAAAAAGTGAATTATAATTCCGTATTACAATAATTTATATACATATATTAAGAATAGAACAAAGATTTACACGACAAAAAATACTTAATATTAATTATATTAATAAAAAAATTTTACCTAAAACAAAGTTATTTGAGTTTGATTATTTAGAATTATTAAGGAATGAATTTGAATTATGGAATTTAGTGATTGTCTTCCAGTACACTAAGTGATCTTTTTTTTTTTTTGCAAGAAAGAGTATTATAATCGATATTTTTTTTATATATGATGTGAAGAAATCTCATAATTTTTTTGATAATAAAATCTATCAGTATAGATTAGTTAAATGAGTACTCTCGTACGGATTTCAAACGTTAAATAAAAAAATTTTATAACCAAATTTTCTAAAAAAAAAAGTAAAAAAAACAGTTGGGTTTTAAACTTTTGAATGTCTTTTTTGTTTTGAAAATAATATATAATAAAATTTGAAAGAAAAAAATAACTCGATATGGAGTACGAAAGAATAGAATAATAAATGTCTTTGACATCCAATTATACCACTGAAATTTTTTTTTCATTTTTGAATGGCAGTTCCAAAAAAACGTACTTCTATCTCGAAAAAGCGTATTCGTAAAAAAATTTGGAAAAGGAAGGGATATTGGACATCGTTGAAAGCTTTTTCGTTAGGGAAATCACTTTCTACAGGTAATTCAAAAAGTTTTTTTGTACAACAAAATAAATAAAAAACACTATAATAATTAGAATTAGCCTAACTTAAAAACCAATTTTTTAAAATACATATAACACAAAATAGGAACCAAAAGAAGAAAAAAAGACAATATATAGATAAAAAAGAAAGGTTCACATTTTTTTTAGTTCCAAAAAGGGGATTCTTATTTTCCCCATTACTACCTTGATGCAATAATAAAAAAAGATCTTTTATTTCCTCATTAAGAGGAAATAAAAGATCTTTAAGCGAAATAAATAGGTTCTTCAAATTAATTAATTTAAGGGATCAAAAAATCTTATGTTTGTACAATATAAAAATAAAAAGATGCATAAAAAAAAATATTTTGATAATTAAATTATTATTTTTTTCTCTTGAGCAATTAGGAAAATCTGCTTTTATTTAAAATTTATAAGGGTTTTGAAGAAGTTTTAATTTTTCGAAAAAGCATTTTTTTTATTATTTTATTAATGGAACTCAAAAATTGAATTTATCCTTTTTTATCATATAACTGAAAAAAAAAAAAGATTTTAATTCAATTAAAATGCCAATACCTATTTAAAAAAGTTTTTATTCATTAAATCAATTGGAAATTTGAGTCAATTGACTTCTTTATTTAAATTTGAATCTCGACGATTGAATAAAAACTTGTTAGTATTGTTTTGAACAGGTTGCCGCTATGGTGAAATTGGTAGACACGCTGCTCTTAGGAAGCAGTGCTAGAGCATCTCGGTTCGAGTCCGAGTAGCGGCATAAGATCTTATAAAAGAGATATTTTAAGTTTTAGAATCAAAATAATACCCGACTTTTTTTTTTTTCTAAAATCGGGTAAAACCTAGTATTAATTTATTAATTTTTAACAAATTTTTTATGATTTTTTCAATTTTAGAGCATATATTAACTCATATATCTTTTTCGGTCGTTTCTATTGTACTGACAATTTATTTTTTAACTTTATTAGTTAATTTAGATGAAATCATAGGATTTTTTGATTCATCAGATAAAGGAATCATAATTACGTTTTTTGGTATAACAGGATTATTATTCACTCGTTGGATTTATTCAGGACATTTTCCATTAAGTAATTTGTATGAATCATTAATTTTTCTTTCGTGGGCTTTTTCAATTATTCATATGGTTTCCTATTTTAATAAAAAACAACAAAATCACTTAAACGCAATAACTGCGCCAAGTGCTATTTTTATTCAGGGTTTTGCTACTTCAGGTCTTTTAAACAAAATGCCTCACTCTGCAATATTAGTACCAGCTCTCCAGTCCCAGTGGTTAATGATGCACGTAAGTATGATGATATTAGGCTATGGCGCTCTGTTATGCGGATCATTATTATCAATAGCTCTTCTAGTGATTACATTTCGCAAAGTTGGACCTACTTTTTTGAAAAAGAATATAAAAAACAATTTTTTATTAAATGAATTATTTTCTTTTGATGTACTTTACTACATAAATGAAAGAAATTCTATTTTACTACAACAAAACATTAATTTTAGTTTTTCTAGAAATTATTATAGGTATCAACTGATTCAACAATTAGATTATTGGAGTTTTCGTATTATTAGTCTTGGATTTATCTTTTTAACCGTCGGTATTCTTTCAGGAGCTGTCTGGGCTAATGAGACATGGGGTTCATATTGGAACTGGGATCCAAAAGAAACTTGGGCATTTATTACTTGGACTATATTCGCAATTTATTTACATATTAAAACAAATAGGAATGTTAGGGGTATAAATTCTGCAATTGTGGCTTCGATAGGTTTTCTTTTAATTTGGATATGCTATTTTGGCGTCAATCTTTTAGGAATAGGTTTACATAGTTATGGTTCATTTACATCGAATTAAATAAAACAGTAACAAACAAAAAGGAATCAAAATCTAAATAAAAAAAAATAGCATCTATATCTAACTTCATATACGTTAAGAAATCTCATTTAGTTTTAGTAGTAAATCATCAAGAACCTTTTGAATCAAGTAGTACAATGATTCAAAAGGTTCTCACAATACAAAGACCAAAGACTTCTGATTACAATTAAGTTTAATGCTTTTTTTTATTTCCTGAAAACTATCCATAAAAATAATTAGATAAAATGGATTCGACCTTGTCACTTGCTAATGAGAGCACAAAATCAGGATAAATACCAATACCAATTATGGGTAGAAGAATGGAGATTGAAAGAAATAACTCTCGGGGTCCAGAATCAAAAAAAGAAAAGTTTTTGACATTAATTAACTTGTATCCATAGAACATTTGGCGTGACATAGATAATAAATATATAGGAGTTAATATCATTCCAATTGCCATTACAAAAATAATTAAAATTTTGGAAATTAAGAAATATTTTTGGCTGGTAATTATTCCAAAAAAAACGATTAATTCTGCAACAAAACCACTCATGCCCGGCAATGCAAGGGAAGCCATCGATAAGATAGTGAACATTGTAAATATTTTTGGAATGGAGATAGCCATTCCACCCATTTCATCAAGATAAACAAGCCTAATTCTATCATAACTCGTTCCTGCCAAGAAAAAAAGTGCAGCGCCAATAAATCCATGAGAAATTATTTGTAAAATAGCTCCATTAAGTCCAGGATCCGTTATAGAACTAATACCTATAATTATAAAACCCATATGAGATACAGAAGAATAGGCTATTCTCTTTTTTAAATTACGTTGACCGGGAGATGTTAAAGCTGCATAAATTATTTGGATTGTACCGACTACCATCAACCAAGGAGAAAACATAGAATGCGCGTGGGGTAATAATTCCATATTGATTCGAACCAACCCATATGCTCCCATTTTTAATAAGATTCCAGCGAGAAGCATACAGGTACTGTAATGTGCCTCACCGTGGGTGTCAGGTAACCAAGTATGTAAAGGTATAATCGGTGATTTGACGGCAAAAGCAATAAGAAATCCAATATAAAACAATATTTCGAGTGTGACAGGATAGGATTGATTAGCTAAGAGTTCTAAATTTAATGTTGGTTCGTTCGAACCATATAAACTTATACCTAAAACTCCTATTAATAAAAAAATAGAACTTCCTGCCGTGTATAAAATAAATTTTGTAGCTGAATACAGACGTTTCTTTCCACCCCACATGGATAAAAGTAGATAAACGGGAATTAATTCTAATTCCCACATGATGAAAAAAAGTAGAAGATCCCGAGAAGAAAATGATCCTATTTGACCGCTGTACATTGCTAACATCAGAAAATGGAATAATCGGGAATCCCGAGTAACTGGAAAAGCCGCTAGAGTGGCTAAAGTAGTAATAAAGCCCGTCAGTAAAATCGTTCCTATAGAAAGTCCATCTATTCCCATTCTCCAGTAAAACTCAAAAAAATTAATCCATTTATAATCTTCGGACAGTTGAATTAATGGATCGTCCATTTTAAAATTATAACAAAAAGCGTAGGTCGTTAGAAGAAGTTCTAAAATACAAATGCATATAGTATACCATTTATTGACTTTATTTCCCCTATGCGGGAGAAATAACATTAAGGAACCAGCAGATATTGGAAAAACAACAATTATTGTTAACCAAGGAAAATCATTCGTGGTAAAGACAAGATACACCAGGTCCAAAGAACGCGTACTCAAAAAAAAGATATAAATAAAAAAATATAATTTAACTTTTTTGAGTACGAGTACTTGTCAATAAAAAAAATAAAATGTATTCCAAATTTATTCAAATGAGGTTTTCGGTAACGTATCAATAAGCTAGACCCATACTTCGAGTTGTTTCATGCCATAAATAAACTCGAACGCTCAAAAAATCTGTTGGACAGGCAGATTCACATCTCTTACAACCAACACAGTCCTCGGTTCTTGGAGCGGAAGCTATTTGCTTAGCTTTACACCCATCCCAAGGTATCATTTCTAATACGTCTGTAGGGCATGCTCGAACACATTGAGTACATCCTATACAGGTATCATAAATTTTTACTGAATGTGACATAGGATCGATAGTTTTTTGAATGTCATAAATTTTCAATCTAGTAAACTTCTAACTGACTGATATATTAAAATACTAGATGAAGCAATGATTTCGTTTAATAGAATTTTTGTAATGAATTCTGGCTCAATTGATAAAAAATGGGGCTAAAATACTTTGATTTCTTATATTTTTACAAATATAAGCTAGTAGGTCATAACCTATCATATATGCAAATTTCAATCTATAATTTTTTTATTTATGCTACTTATTTAATAAGGTCGATTGGTTTATGCGAGTTGATTTTCTGTTACGATAAATTGACGAGACTATAGCTAATCCAATAGCTGCTTCAGCGGCTGCAATTGCTATAACAAAAATGCAAAAAATATCCCCTTTTAGTTGGGAATTATCAAAAAAATCAGAAAATGTTACGAAATTCATATTAACTGCATTGAGTATAAGTTCAAGACACATAAGAGCCCTAACCATATTTCGACTTGTGATCAATCCATAAAGACCAATCAAAAATAAATAGGCACTCAAAACAAGTACATGTTCGAGTATCATTCAGCAACTCCTTATCAATTTTGATTCATTTCAATATGAAAAATAATTCACCGAATTCTATCAACTAGAATATAAGAAAAAAGTACGAATAAAAAAAATATTAGGTAAAAAAAACATTTCAAATATATATCAAATAGAAAAATTGATATTTAAAATATGAAATAGTATTCAATCAAATTTAATTGAATGAACGGAAAAAAATCATAACATACACAAAGTTTTCTTTTGTCTTTACTAATTCGAACATTTTTTATTGACGAGCCACAGAAATTGCACCTATCAAAGCAACTAAAAGAATTATTGAAATGAGTTCAAATGGTAGAAAAAAATCTGTTGATAAATGAATTCCTATTTGTTGACTATTACTTATTAAATCTTGCTCTAGAATCTGGTTTAACCTTGTAGTCCAAATAACCCCGTACCATGACGTATCGAGAATAGTAGACATTAATAAAAAAAGAATAGTTGTACAAACCAACGAAGTAATCCCATTCCCAACGGTCCACAGATTGAAATCTGTGGAATATTCTGAATCATTCATGAACATCACAGCAAATATGATTAAAACATTTATGGCCCCCACGTAAATAAGGAGTTGTGCAGCAGCTACAAAATGGGAATTTGATAAAATATACAATAAAGATATACAAACAAGAACAAATCCTAAGGAAAAGGCTGAAAATATTGGGTTGGGAAGTAATACCACTCCCAGACCTCCTACTAGAAGACCGGATCCGAGAAAAACTAAAAGAAAATCATGTATTGGTCCAGGCAAATCCATTATATTATTAAAATAAGAAAAAAAAAGAAATCCTTTTCATGACCTTATTAATTTAACCAGGAAATTTGTTTTTAATATGTTTTTAATAGAGTGAAATTAGAATCTAATGGATATGAATTGATGTAGATACAATTATTAGACAGTTTCTCTTTTTTTATTCTAAAGTGTATTTTCAACCTATCTATTTCAAGAAAGTAATTACGAATATATTATATTAAAAGAATGCACCTTAATACTGAATATTATTATATAAATACAATACAAGTTTTTAATTAAATTCTTTATATAATTCAACAATTTTGAATTCTTTTTTTAATCAAATTTATGGGTTTACCCCATTTTTTGTTTGAGGTGAATTCAAAATTGTTCGAATAGTGTAATCGTCGATTACTGACATTGGTAAACGACCCAAAGCTATTTGATTATAATTCAATTCGTGACGATCATAAGTTGAAAATTCATATTCTTCAGTCATTGACAAACAATTTGTTGGACAATACTCAACACAATTACCACAAAATATACAAATTCCAAAATCAATACTGTAATTAAGCAATCGTTTTTTTCGAATATTAGTTTCCAATTTCCAATCAACAACAGGCAAATCTATAGGACATACTCGAACACATACTTCACAAGCAATGCATTTATCAAATTCAAAATGGATTCGACCGCGGAAACGTTCCGATGTTATTAATTTTTCATAGGGATATTGAATAGTTACAGGTAAACGATTTGTGTGGGATAAGGTAATCATGAAACCTTGACCAATATACCTTGCAGCTCGTAGGGTTTGTTGACCATAATTCATGAACCCGGTTATCATAGGAAGCATATTGTAATTATCTCTGAATAATTTTATCTTTGTTTCTTTCTCTTGTTTAAAACAAATAATCAATATGTTGGATTCATTTTTAATTTAGAGTGAAAAGAGTTGGAAAGAAGTTGTTAATAATAGATTACCAAGGGAAATAGGTAAAAGAAATTTCCATCCAAGATTTAATAGTTGATCCATTCTTAGCCTAGGTAAAGTCCATCTTGTTGCGATAGAAACGAACAAGAACAAATAAGTTTTAGCTAATGTAATAAAGATACCAATCGTTGTTCCAAAAATGGGATCCCTTTGAAATAGCTCCAGAATAGATATATACGGAATCGAAATATTCCAACCGCCTAAGTATAGAACTGTTACAAATAATGAGGAAATTAATAGATTTAGATAAGAAGCAACGTAAAATAAACCAAATTTGATACCTGAATATTCAGTTTGATAACCTGCTATTAATTCTTCTTCCGCTTCTGGTAAATCAAACGGTAACCTCTCGCATTCTGCTAGGGAAGAAATTAGAAAAATGATAAAACCTATAGGTTGACGCCACAAATTCCATCCCCAAAAACCATATTTTGATTGTGCCTCAACTATATCAACTGTACTTAAACTGTTAGATAATCCTAGTCGGCAATAACATTACTATTTTCACCGCTATTACAGAACCGTACATGAGGTCTTCGCCTCATACGGCTCCTCGGGGGCCATAAATAAATCTAAGGACCAGATTAGTCTTATTTAGATGGGTATGATGTGTTCTAAAATGGATTAAATATATCTGGGGTCCCGAATTATACCAATGGAATTCTGTCTGCTCAAATTCTAAGAATAAAAAAGCGCTTCGGAATTCATCTCATCCTTTACAAATTTTAATTTCTATTTGTTGAGTAATAACTTAACCCTTTAATAAAATACTCCTTGTAAAAATAAAACTAGGTATTTCAGCCTATCGTGGTTTTCGATTACGAAAAAGAATTAAACATCCTATTAGTTTATTATTCATGACAGAAATTCTATTTTATTTTCGAAATATATGAAAAAAAAAAAGATCCTAGTTTCGTTCCTATTCTTCTTTCTTTTTTAGAAAAAAAAAAGGGTCGACTTATAAAAAATAAAGGATTATTTCGTTTCTGATAGTCATTACATTTGTCGGTGGATAGGAGCATACTCTGAATCGGAATCTTGGGGAGTATTGTCTGATCATTTCTACTAATTTCAAGCCCCAATTAACCTTCTTTTTTTGTTATCTTATGTTATGCATAAATATCCTTTTCAATTTGTTTAATCTCTATTACAAATTCTTTGTGTATTTTAGTGTTTCTAACCATCCACTCACTTTTACCTAATTGCCGTTCACTTTGTAATACATGTATGTTAATCTATATAACTGATAGTGAAAACGTCATCCGGTTAATAAATTTCACCCGCTTCAAGCCAGGATGACTAATCAACCAACCTTGGGGTAAAGTTATTCTTACGCTTATGTTTATTTCCGTTTAACCTTTGTACATAGGAAATGAGACTCAATTTTTCTTTTTACTGCTAATTTCTGAGCAGTTTTTTTTCACTCATATATAACTATCAAATTCCTTTTATTAAGATTAATCCGAAATATATCTATTCCGTTTTTTAACTTATTCGTCTAGAAAAAACAGAATAGTAAAAATAAACGTTTATGTTTCAACGAATCGCACGTAGAGATATTGATAAAACACATAGAGTTAATGGTATTTCATAACTAATCGATTGGGCAGCAGCTCGCAGACCACCTAAAAAAGAATATTTATTATTTGATCCATATCCTGACATAAGAAGTCCAATAGGAGCAATACTTGAGATGGCAATCCATAAAAAAATACCGATATTGAGATCCGCTAAAACAAGGTGATTGCTAAAGGGAATTACTGAATAACTTAGTAAAATTGAGATAACTGCTATAGATGGTCCAATACTAAATAAAGGAGTATTTCCTCTAGATGGACGAAGATTTTCTTTGAAAAGTAGTTTTGTCCCGTCGGCTAGAGCTTGAAGAATTCCCAGCGGGCCGGCGTATTCAGGTCCAATACGTTGTTGTATCCCTGCGGATATTTCTCTTTCTAACCACACAATTACTAGTACACCTGTTATGATTCCCAATACAAGAGAAAATATAGGGACAAATATCCATATGAGTCCATAGACCTCTTTTAAAGATTCCAATCTAACAAAAGAATTTATAGTTTGGACTGCTGTTGCATAAATTATCATTTTAACGATCAACTTCTCCCATAATTATATCTATGCTACCGAGTATCGTCATAATATCAGCCAATTTCATTCTTTTAACTAGTTCAGGAAGAATTTGCAAATTAATAAAACCCGGTGGTCGGATTTTCCATCTCCAAGGAAAACCGCTTTGATCTCCTATGAGAAAAATTCCCAACTCCCCTTTTGGAGCTTCAACTCTTACATAAAGTTCTTGTTTCGATAATTCAAAAGTAGGAGAAGGTTTTTTACTAATGAATCGATATTCAAAATCATTCCATTCTGGATTCCTTTTTCTATCAAAGCCCCTGCTTTCTAAATTCTCATAGGGACCCCCTGGAAGTCCTTCCAGAGCCTGTTGAATAATTTTTATGGATTCTGTCATTTCGCTAAGTCGTACTAAATAACGAGCTAATGAATCTCCTTGTTTTTGCCACTGAATTTCCCATTCAAATTCATCGTAAGACTCATAACGATCAACTTTACGAAGATCCCATGGTATTCCGGATGCGCGTAGCATTGGTCCGGATAAACCCCAATTTATTGCTTCTTCCCCACCAATAATCCCAACTCCTTCAACCCGTTCTAAAAAAATAGGATTTCGTGTAATGAGTTTTTGATATTCAACAACCTCTGTTAAAAAATAATCACAAAAATCCAAGCATTTATCTATCCAACCATAAGGTAAATCAGCCGCTATTCCTCCAATACGAAAAAAATTATGCATCATTCTCATACCGGTGGCAGCTTCGAATAGATCATATACAAATTCTCGTTCTCTGAAAATATAGAAAAAAGGAGTCTGTGCACCAATATCTGCCATAAAAGGGCCGAGCCATAACAGATGAGAAGCTATACGACTCAATTCCAGCATAATTACTCTGATATAGCTGGCCCTTTTAGGAACTTGGATATTTCCCAATTGTTCTGGTCCATTTACTGTTATTGCTTCTGTAAACATAGTAGCTAAATAATCCCATCGCGTTACATAAGGTAAATATTGTATAATTGCTCGGTTTTCTGCAATTTTTTCCATTCCTCTGTGTAAATAACCTAATATGGGTTCACAGTCAACAACATCCTCACCATCTAGAGTAACAATTAAGCGAAGAACACCATGCATGGATGGGTGGTGAGGTCCCATATTGACTATCATAAGATCTTTTCCTGTAACTGGTCTCTTCATAAGTTTTTCCTTGATTCGTTCTGGCATGAATTAGATTGCTGAAAAAGAAGTTTATCAAAAAATTAAAGATCTAAAAAATGCACTAATTCACAATTTTTGAATTTAACGAGTTTTTAATTCCCGAATATTCAACTGATTAATTAATTCTTTATAACGTACTCTATTTTTTTTTGACAAATAAGCCAGCAGTCGTTGACGTTTTCCCAGAATTTTTCGTAGACCCCTCTGAGATAAATAATCTTTTCTGTGCAATTCCAAATGTGAAGTAAGTCTTCGTATCTTATTAGTGAAACTGAATACTTGAAATTCAACAGATCCCCTGCTTTCTTCTTTTTGTTCTTGAAATGAAATGAATGCATTTTTTATCATAAAAAGAAATCCTTCCCTTTTTAATATGAATTGAAAGATATGAATTTTACTGATCAGTAATAATAATGGTAGTTTTTTTGTACAAGGACCGGAATTTAATTATCAACTTCTTAATTCTTTTTTTTATAAAAAAAATCTAAATTTAGATCTCAAAAAGGAGGATTCTGTTAATTTATTTATGGATCTGCTCTGATTGGTATCTATGTTATTGATTAAATTAATCTCATGTATAAAGATTTAATTTAAAACAATCCCTCATAATTTGTGCATATAGTTGTTTTCATATGCCGTAACTTATATATTATATATAGTAAAAAGGATCTATCATTAATGAATTGGAAATCGCGTATACATGTGTATTCTTATCATACTGAAATGATTTCCGTTAGTAGTATTAAACCAATAGCGATTCATACAAGCTAAATCTTCTAATCTAAAATTGGGCCAAAGAAAGGATTTTAAATTAATTAGGTTATTTTGATCCTTATCAAGATCTTTCTTTTTATGGAAAATTGTGGTCAAGTTTTGAATATTCTTATCAAATCTTGAATTTCTATCCCTCGCCGTTTTTTTTTTTAAGTTGAAACAAATTAGAATTCGAAATTTTCTACGTCGTTTAGGGGATAGAATATTTTCAGGGACAAAGAAATCATAATTATTTTTTTTTTTATTAATATACCTTTTTTTTTTGTATCTTTTACTTATTTTGTGTTTATTTTTATGAACCAATGAAATACCTATGGTTCTATATATAATAAGTTGTCCATCGTTTTGTACAGACAAACGGACAGGTTCAATAATCAATATTCCTTTTTTCATTAATTTTGCAAAAGTGAAATTTTTCTCAATCATTAGAATGTCTAGGCTCATTTCTCCTCTTTCAATAGAAGATATCGCTATTTCGTTTGGATTTTTTAGTCTAACCAAGAGACAGTATACTTTTACATTATTGAGAATTTTTTTATTAAAAAAACAATTCCATCGCAATTGAAAACGCGAATATCTTGTGAGAAATAAATCAAGTTCCGCTTCTGTATTGCTTTTGTATTGTTTTTTATTTTTACGTTTTTTTATCGTTGATTCTGCATAAATTTCTTCAATATTTTTTTCTTGGTTTGATAGAGCTGATTCGGAATTTCTTTTTTTTTCTTTATCTGATTCAAGCTCTACTTGACCGGCCGATTCTTTTTCTTCTTTATTCAGATTATAAAATCGAAGGTATTTTTTTTCATTTGATTGTATAAAACCTTTTTTCTTTCGAGTGATCTTTTTATTACCATTTATGTTTTCGTTAAAATTTAAAAGAAGTAATTTGATTGGTATGACCCACGGTTTCATTTTATATGTACTAGAAAATAAGAAAAATTCTGGAAAGAACAAAAATTCAAAATTTGTTATACGATGAGTTAGTATTTCTTCATTCATTCCCATCCAATCAAAAAAGTTTCTTTTTTTATTAGCAAGACCCGTCTTAGTTATTTTATCAATTCTTTGATAATTCTGAACTTTAGTATTAATATATTTTTTTTTACTCTTGGTATCAACCCAGGGCTCAATATTTACTTTTTTTGTAAACCAAAAGTTAAGAATTCTCCAATCCAAATATTTTCTATGCCAAATTTCCCCTATACCCTGAATATTATATTTTTCTAGAAAAGAAGAGACTAAACAATTATCTAGAGCAATGCCTATAGACATGTCAAAATTTTTTTCTGTAGAATGAATAGATTTGTAGCAAAAAAGATTATATATATAATCTTTTTTTAAATTATGTTTTGAATTTAATAATGAGTCGGCCTCAAAAAATTTTTGTTTTTTGTAATTATCAAATTTCTTTTTTTCATATGAATCCTCTTTGGTTAAACTTGGATTTAGAACTAGAGAATCTTGATTTATTTTCTTTTTCCATTTTTGGGTTACTAATCTAGCCCATGCAATCTGGGGTAATTTGTATTGATAATGACTTCGTAACCAGTTTTTCCATTGATTTACTTCGGAATTAAAAAAGGTTTTATTTTTCAATTCATAATCAAAGATTCCTTGTTCTTGAAAAAAAACCTTTATTTGATTCTTAACAAAAAAGGATGTTATGCCTATATTATATTCAAGAACAGCCTTTAATTTAGAAAAGTTACTAACGTTAATTTGTGATAATTTGTAAAATACATATGCTTGTGATAAAGAGCATGGGTCATAACTAATTTTTTTTTTTTTTGATATTAAATTTTTTATAGTCGAAATAAAATAAATGGTATTTTTTTTTTTTTTTTTTTTTTCTCCATTTTCTTCATTCTTGTAAATATATTTATCAAGAATTTTTTTTGTTGATTCAAAAAAAAGTTGTGTAGTAATTTTTGGAATATTAATGATACCAAGAAAAATAGCTATAGACAGTTGTTCGATGCCAAATTTTATAAAAAAAATGGATTTACGAATTAATCGGGTATTTTTTCTTTTGAATGTCTGCCAAATTTTTTTTGATGACTCAATTATTTTAGAATAATAACGCAGTTTGGTACAACTCTTAGTTAGGTTTTGTTTTTCTTTTGAAATTTCTTCTATTTGATTTCTAATTGTCTTTATTCTATCAATCAAATTTTTTATTTTGTTTTCGCTGAGTGAAGAATTTTCCCACTCCATGGATTGATTTTTAACAGATAGTTCATGAATCATCTGATTACTTATTATTGAATCTTTTTTAGTTTCATTTAATTCATATATTTCTCGCGGACCCAATAATGGACTTCTATTTCGTTTTGAAAGGTCTTTTATTTTTCCTTTTATAAAAAGAAAGTTTTTGAAAATCCAGTTTTTCATTTCTTTTGCGACTTTTAGGAAAATTGTTGCTCTTTCTTTGAAAATCCTTAAAAACAGAAAAGACTTAGTTTTGAATTTTTTGATTCTTTTTTTTAATTCTTTAGAAATAGGTTGAAAAAACGAAGGCTTTTTTTGGGCAGAACCAAATGGTAGTTCGGTTTCCATTCCCCAAACTGTTAAGAAACAAAAATCATTTTTTTCTCCCTTGTCTTTTGTTTTTTTTAGTCGATCCTTCTGAGATGCTAGAAATTTAGATTTATGCCAAGGTTTAAGATAAAAAGGAAATAGGATTTTTATCTGAATACCATCCGTTAACCAGTTTCTTGGAAATTCTGTTTCGGATAGTTGAACCCCATTATAAGTGCATTTAACATGCATTTCACGTTTCCAATCCTTTAAATCCTCGGACCACTCGGGAAATTGAAATAATAACATACGGACGCTATTTTTAATTATTATCAATAAAGGTAATATAATATATTTTCTAAGAATAGATTGAGTTACTAAGAGAGAACCTCTTATTATTTGAGCAAATAGGAAGCTATCCCAAGTTTCTGCAATTTCTATCCGTCTTTTTTCTTCTATTTTTGATTGTTCTTCTTCTTTTTTATCAAAATTTTTTTTTTTTTTTTTCCACATCAAATTTCTAAGAATTTTTTTTTTTAGCCCCCATATATCAAACGAAAAAAAAAAAAGCTTATCTATTCTATAAAAAAAAAGGGGGGAATGTACTTTTGCTTGAAAAAATTCCCAAATAACTGTTTTACGCCTTTGGGAACGCATGGATCCTTTAATTATCTCTCGACGAAAATCAGATTGTTGTGAATAACGGATCAAAGCCATTTCATCTTTTTGATCAGAATTTTGATTATCTTTGAGATTAGTATAAATCTCGTTATGCGGCTCTTTATCAGTAAAAACCACTACACGTTTTGCTTTTCTTGAACGAATTCCAGGCTCCATTGGTACATTTTCTTCATTTTCGCCTTCCAATTCTTCTAACTCACTTATTAATTTGTATGACCATCGAGGAACTTTTTTATTGATTTCATGGAAATCAATAAAATTTTTTATAAGAGTTTGATCGTTGCTATCAGTTCTAACGACATCAAATAAAAATTTGAAAATTTTTATTTCTTCGTCTGAATGAATTTTTTCTTCTTGGGGTTCTGAAAAAAAAGAAAGTTTTTTCTCTATTGACAAAGATTTTCTATTAAATTTTTCTATTGTTTGCTCAAATTTGGGATAATTAATCTTCAGAAGTAGACCATGAATCTTGTTTATCCAAGATGCTCCTATATTATTTTTTCTATAGGTTTCGGTTATGATTTGGAATGGAGGTAATTTTTTTATTCTTCCCCGAGAGATCCCATGCAAAAATGGATCATAAATTTTAGGTAAATATTCTTTTTTAGCTTCATTATGACAAAATCGAGTCGTTTTTTCCAATATATTTTCAACAGACCATTCCTTA